ACTGTTTAGTCAAAACAAGAATTCGTTTTGGCCAAACCACCCGGTTTCCCTTGATTATTGCGGGGCATATCTCATTTCAAGATTTATCGACTGACTTGACCGGCATCCTATTTCCAGTTTATTTATAGTCTACTGAATTTTTTTATTTCTATTTTCTTTAATTTCTTTAGTTAGTATAACTCTATATGTTATGCTTAGCCAAATTCTCTTGTTTTCACCTAGAATTCTTGCTAAAGAAAGCGACTTCCAAATAAAAAAAATAGAATTATTATTTTGTGTTTAAGAATTTTGAACTTATTATTCTTTTGATTATTTGAATTTTTGTTTTTATAAAAATTCGATTTATAATTTAGGTTTTTTTAGGAATAGAATAAGGAGGTCTTTTTGTCGTTTTTTTTCTTAGTGATTTAGAATAGAACAAGTATTCAAATGTAAGAGAATGAAGAGGTATTTCTACCTCAGGATTTCAAATATCTTAGTGTTGGGATATTTCGTTTATTAGAATCTGGGTGGGGTTTTCTCTTGATTGAATACAGGAAAAGAGGACCGTCCCTTTTTTGTTGTGCTTCGCTAGGTCTAGGTAAGATATATGAGGCAAAAGCTTATTTTACTATATTTACAGTGTATTGTTGACAAGGAAACTTACCAAAGAGATTTGTTTTTCAACAAGCTTTAGCTTGTCCACAAATACATCAGGTTATTCCCTAGATCTCTGTGAATAACTCTTCGGGTTTTTGAACCGGACTCGTGTCATGATTTTGACTTCTTAAATTCATTTTAATTAAGGTTAGGTATACCAAAGAAAAGGAGTATCGCTCCTTAATTGTGGACAGGAAAATTCCATAATATCAATTTTCCTACGAAGATTAATGACAAAGGATTGGTTGGTTTGTTTATCCAGGATTGGAAACGGATCGATTCGATCCCTTGAAATACGCTTTTCTTTCACTTTTGTGTTCTGCTTTAAATGATTCTTGTGAGTGAGTTTTTGGGAAAAAATTTTTATTTCGATGACCCGATTAGTTACAAGCAACAAACAAGAATGAATAAATGAAAATTTGAAATGAAAAATTCTACAATTTTTTATTTTATTCATGTTAATTTTATAGAGCTCTAGGGCTATACGGACTCGAACCGTAGACCTTCTCGGTAAAACAGCTCAAACTTTTTATTATCAAAATGATTTGAACTGTTTCAAAGACCCAACATGCATTTTTTTTTGCATTGGGCTCTTTCATTAACTGATAGAAATATCAGCCAATTCACCATATTTTTTCTTGATAGAAAAATAAGATAAGGAGATGGTTCCACGTGCTCTGATTCATTATTTGGGATTCTGATTCAGGAGCACTACCAAAGTGTTTCAAGGGTGGGGTTATCTTGACGTAGGTCTGCCTCTGGCCTAGATCGTTTTAAGTTAAATAAAGTCTCTATCGTTCGGTTTAGAAAATTCAATATGAAACTTCATACACCTTAAAGTTCATAGGACGAAAAGAGATTTTTTGAGGACCTTATACTCATTATGCCTAGCATTGAATGTACTGTTATTCACCTTATCAATACCTCAAATCAATGATGGGGTCTGGTTGGTACCTACATGGGCACTCAAATCGGACCGACCCACTTGTCAGGCTATTGTTCCCTCAAAGTTATGGAGTAAGACATTGATTTCTCAATAAGATCCATTTTTTGGATTGTATGATATGATAGACTCCCCTGAAAAGCATTGGCGCGCGTGTAAACGAGGTGCTCTACCAACTGAGCTATAGCCCTTAGTACTTGTGATGCATATTTTATCATGTATATAATTTGTTGTCAAGATGAATATTCTATGATCCAACATCCTAAATTTTTGAGTGGTATTGCTTAAATTATTATTGCGTATAAAGAATATGATATTTATAATCCATCAATGAGATGGGTTGCATTTGGTTCTCTTTGGAATACTAAATGACCTACTTAACTCAGTGGTTAGAGTATCGCTTTCATACGGCGGGAGTCATTGGTTCAAATCCAATAGTAGGTAGAACTTATTAGATACCGGAGTCAATGGTATCTAATAAGTTTTTTCCCCCATCCTCTTACATTTTTATGGATTTTGTATTTTTATTTATTTCTATTTCATTTTTTGAATTGCGTTAAGATTCCGCTTGATTGGATTCAAGCGAAAGAATCGAATCCAAAAAAATAGGGTTTAGAAACAGAACTTCTTTGGATTATTTGAACGCACCAACTAGTTATGAAATCGCATTGACAGCCTCTACTCTTGTCCTAGCTCGTCGGAGAGCTAGATTTGCCTCAATTATTTGTCTCTTTCCTTCAGCTTTTCTCAAATTAGCTTCTGCTATTTCAAGAGTTTGCTGAGCTTCTTGGGGATCAATATCATTACCCTTTTCCGCATCATTTACTAAAACAGTGATCTCATTATTGCCTATTCTAGCAAAACCACCCATCAGAGCCATCGTTAACCATTGGTCCTTAAGGCGTATTCTCAAAATCC